AACCAACTTATTGGTCTTATGGTATATCTCAGTATAGAGAATGATACCAAAGATCTCTATTTGTTTATAAACTCTCCCGGCGGATGGGTTATCCCTGGAGTGGCTATTTATGATACAATGCAATTTGTGCGACCAGATGTACAGACAATATGCATGGGATTAGCCGCTTCAATGGGATCTTTTATCTTGGCCGGAGGAGAAATTACCAAACGTCTAGCATTCCCTCACGCTCGGCGCCAATGAGGTTTTTATTTGAGAGAAAAAAATAAGACTATGCCTTCGCCATATGAATATTAAGTAATAATAGCATGGCACTTTGAATTCGATATCAAAATAAAAAAATTTTTATTGTTTTTTCAAAACATTTGATTATGTATCGAGAGAGTAGTATGAGATAAAAGGTATTTCCTGTTTTTTTATATTGGAGATTCCAGTTCAGCGTCACAAACTTTTTTATTTTCACACCGGGGGCTTAGTTGTATTCTGAAAGAGTTCGAAAATAAAAAAAAAAGATTATTTTTTTCCTTAATTTTACAAAAAGCAACTTTGGGATTGCTGAAACACAGACAAACCAAATAATCTTAATAATAAATATATATAAAGCAACGGAACCATCATAGTATTTTTGAACTCCTACGAAAGGAAGGGTGGTAATTTGATCATTTACCGATCTGGGTCTGATAGATCCTATTTTTTTCTTTGATGTAAGGTAAAGGTCAATTTTATTATAGAGCCGTATGCAATGCATAAAAGATGCCCGTACGGTTGTGGTTGTTCAATTCTGTCTTTTTTTATTTTTATTCTTTATCTTTCTTTTCTATTCATCATGCAAAATAGAGGAACCCCTCTTTTGTTATACCATACCATCAGGGTAATGATTCATCAACCTGCTAGTTCTTTTTATGAGGCACAAACGGGAGAATTTATCCTGGAAGCGGAAGAGCTGCTAAAACTGCGTGAAACCCTCACAAGGGTTTATGTACAAAGAACGGACAAACCCTTATGGGTTGTCTCGGAAGACATGGAAAGAGATGTTTTTATGTCAGCAACAGAAGCCCAAGCTTATGGAATTGTTGATGTTGTAGCGGTGGTTGAGTGAAAAGCCCGGATTTTTTTCGCGCAAATTCTCGATTTCCTATTTTATATTTTTGCTGAATTTACTATAAAATTAAATAGAAGTAATTAAAAATCATCAGGTTAGGATCGATCTAAACCAGCCCATTATTTATATGATATGATTCAACATGCCAACTATTAAACAACTTATTAGAAATACAAGACAGCCAATCAGAAATGTCACAAAATCCCCCGCGCTTCGGGGATGCCCTCAGCGTCGAGGAACATGTACTAGGGTGTATGTGCGACTCGTTCAGATCATGAGCTGGGATAAAAGAAAGAAAACCTTTTTTAGTATCAATGATCAGTACCGGGGAATAGGATAGAATAGAAAAAGAAGTCCGTTCAATTCAGTATAAAAACAGTATAAAAAAAAGAATCTATCCATTCTATTGTGTATGAAATTTATGGTTTCCATTGGTGCAAATCCAATCACCTCAATTTAAGATGAGAAGCAATTCTCCATTGGTAGCAAATGGTTATCCATTAAGCGGAGAAAATCCTACTTAAAAATAAAAACATAAAACTTAGGCCCCTCTTGCAAGAACGGACTAACAGGGTTAGCTACCCAGCCAACTTTCATAATTAAATACCGTTACTGTGTAAGTAGATCTAATCGTGAAAGACCTATTACTGGATAATTCATGGGTAGAGCCAAAGAATGTGAACTATACAAGTTACCAATAACATTGATTAAATGAAGTAAAGGCTCCGGTGTATAGAGACAACCTCACCGTTTAAGAAGTAACCATATAAACGAAGGAAGCCACTATTTCTTTATCCATTTATATTTTTTATTTATTATATTTTGATACCTAGTAAAATTAAATTTCTTATTTCAAAGTGAAATGTCTAGAAAAAAGAAAAATAGCGGTCGGGAAGGTTATAGTAGCCAAAGTCATTGGAATTTTTAGTTTATACATTGGAAAAAAGCTTTGTTATTAATAGACTAGGAAAGGGAAAAAGAATAACTGAAAGAAAGGAAATCTATTAGTTATTCGTCAAAGTTTCATTTATTCAATGACCAGAATTAGACGGGGAAATATAGCTCGGAGACGTAGAACAAAAATTCGTTTATTTGCATCAAGCTTTCGAGGGGCTCATTCAAGACTTACTCGAACAATTACTCAACAGAAAATAAGAGCTTTGGTTTCGTCGCATCGGGATAGGGATAAGCAAAAGATAAATTTTCGCCGTTTGTGGATCACTCGAATAAACGCAGTAATTCGTGAAATAGGGGTATCCTATAGTTATAGTAGATTAATACACGACCTATATAAGAAACAGGTGCTTCTTAATCGTAAAATACTTGCACAAATAGCTATATCAAATAAAAATTGTCTTTATATGATTTCCAATGAGATCATAAAAGAAGTAGATTGGAAAGAATCCACCGGAATAATTTAAACGGAGTTCCCCGGAGAATGAACTCCGGGAGGGTAAAGTCAAAATAAATATGAGAAAAAATAGTAAAACTGAATGAACACACTCAAAAAAAATCTTTATTCTTGCCCGATTCTTTTTTTTCTTACGACACGATAATTCAATCCATATTTTTCATATTTTTCGAACAAAACATCAATCTGCGTTTGAGTTCGGATTTTACTTTTTTTTAGTCAAGTGAAGAAAGAGTAAGCCTATTTATTTCTGGCTCGAAGACCCGCAGTTCTGGTGGTCGACTCGGTTCTTTCAAACTGTTTCTCATTATTAAGAAAGGGTAACAAAGATAAAATACGAGCTTGTTTTATAGCAATAGTAATTAATCGTTGTTGTTTCAAGGTCAATCTATTCACCCGTCTAGATAATATTTTTCCTTGTTCGCTAATAAATCGACTAATTAAACTCATGTTTCTATAATCAATTCGATCCCCCGATTGAATCGGGGGCAAACGCCTACGAAAAGATCGCTTGGATTTAAGAAAAGGCCGCTTGGATTTATCCATGGTTTGTTTAGTTTATTCCTTATCCCGAAAATCCTATTTCGGTCGGATCTAAAATGAATTAGAAGAAATAGGATTTGGTTTGTTTATATTTAATTATGTTATATATATAATATTTAACTATGTTCTATATATAAATGTCATTTTTACCCTTCCTTGGAAGGGTTACATACAAGTGCTCGATTCGATCTATTTCTTTATCTCCCCATGAATCATATGTTTGTAACAAAATGGACAGAATTTTCTCAATTCCAATCGATTAGGCGTGTTGTGACGATTCTTTTCAGTAATATATCTGGAAATACCCGTTGATACCTTATTAACACCGTTTCGAACACAACCGGTACATTCCAAAATAACCGTTATTCGGACATCTTTTCCCTTGGCCATGAACCCCCTTTGGATTTTTGATTTACTCAACTCTTCTATTTTCGATCCGAAACGAAGAAGAAGGAAGGAAGGATAAATAGAAGTTATTAACTTGAAATCCAATTATGAAAACTTTCGCTGCAATCAATATCAATATACTAAAAAAATTTCTAAACTTTATTTCAAATTCAAATCACAGTATTTCATTTACATTTAAGTACCTTGTATAAGAGTCTTGTCCTAGATCTAGGCCCCACCCTGTTTATTCTACCTCCATCCCTAGTTAATTTTTGAATTTAAAAATTTATTTAATTCAAACTTGAACCCAAGTCTCGAAGCTGTTGAATACACCTTTTCTTTTTTTCTCTTTCCTCCCTCTTATTCTAAAAGGAAAAAGGGAAAAAAGAGAAAAAGGGGGCAAAGGATTAGTCACAAATATTTAATTGTATCTCGAATCTCCGTTATTTGGTACCGTATCAATAACTAGAATCAAAAAAAGGGGAATGTCAATGCATCTGGGAAAAAACGATTAATCTCTATCAATAGACCTGCTAAAGACCCGAACCATAGAGTACTTAATACCGGTGCCACGGAAAGATATGTTTTTAGATCTCGCATTGAAAAATCTCCTTCCTTCTTTTATTGTAATCTAAAATGGTAATACATAAATGATCAGATGCATATGCAGTTAAGAACCTTGTACACGGAATCCCTAATTGAAATGTACAACTATCCAGTAAATAAAATTTTTTCTTAAAACATAAAAAAACGTTCCTCTCTTCCCGAGCATTTCCGAAAACTACTCATTTATTTTTATGACAGGTTCCGTTCCGTATTTCATACGTATATAAGACTTTTCTTTTACTATTATTATATGTTAAATGGGACCAAAAAGACGAAATGCCCATATAAATTGTATATATCAATGGAGGAACTAACGATGTGGAAAACAAGACAGGAATTCTATACAATGACACTGTAGACCAATTGGAGGGATGTAGCGCAGCTTGGTAGCGCGTTTGTTTTGGGTACAAAATGTCACAGGTTCAAATCCTGTCATCCCTACCTATTACTTCTTCGTTGAGCAGTAACGAGGGATTAATTAAGATCGATTCCAATATCCAATAATATAATATATATATAATATATAATTAAACTGGGGTTAAAAAAGTGTCTTTACAGTCTTCTCTTTTCTGATAAGAAAGCGCTCTTAGTTCAGTTCGGTAGAACGCGGGTCTCCAAAACCCGATGTCGTAGGTTCAAATCCTACAGAGCGTGATTTCATCCTTATTTTTCTTAGATCAAATTATACTGAAAGAGCTTCACTAACTTGAACCACAATCTGAATTTGACCTCCTTTGTATTAAAGAAAGTAGGAGGTCAATCAAAAAAAGCGATAGTAATTAATCAAAGGTCCGATTGATCACCACGCCTATATTGTAAATATGCAGTTACGAATAATCCAGCCAAAGTAACAGGAATTAGACCTAACACGATTCCAAATAGAAAAACTTCAATCATTGCAATTTATTTGAAAGGAGAAAAAGGAGGTAATATCTATACCTAAATATTAAT